TGACCCCCATCAGAACAGAACGAAATTCATTTGATTGATACATGTACCTACCAATTCGACACAGATCCAAGCTATTTCATTGAAGCATGTGATGAAGAGATTCAGTTTGGCCCCCGAACCAAATTTGCATTTTTAGAGAAAAAAAAAAACAATTTTCGATAACTTTTTGATCCCCGTTACCAGATTTTCAGATTTCTCATTTGTTACTTTCCTGGCTTAGTGTGATATAGAGATACGCCTATCTCATCTTAATTCTTAATAAGGAGTCAATCAATGAATGAAAGTGGAAGAAATGAAGTTGAACCTTCTTTTATGTCCGACCAATCACTTCCCAAAAAAGTCCTTTACCTCGTCCTATTCTTATTCTTTTTTGAATATCAATTTCTATAATAGATTGAATATTCTAGAATAGAATGGCGGTTCAAATGAGTGATTCATAAGTCTAAATGACGAATCAAAAAATGCTATGGTATGGGATCAGAAAAGACGGAAAGATCCTTCCGATCTAGTCATACCATTCCATTATATTGACAATTTCAAAAAACTGTTCATACTATGAGCATAGTATGATGGCGGTCGGGCAAGTATGCCCCCATCGTCTAGTGGTTCAGGACATCTCTCTTTCAAGGAGGCAACGGGGATTCGACTTCCCCTGGGGGTAGGGTACTACGAAAGGAAGTTGATCGTGGATTATCAATAAGTCTAGAATTGATTCTTCCTGGGTCGATGCCCGAGCGGTTAATGGGGACGGACTGTAAATTCGTTGGCAATATGTCTACGCTGGTTCAAATCCAGCTCGGCCCAATAATTCGCTGATCCACCATGAAATAATATAACCCCTTTTGTTTGCCAGAAATGCCAGATTCAAAAAAGTGCAATTTTGTGATATATCCCTACTTCTATTTATTTTTTTATTTGCTCGATTTTTTTGTTCCCATAAATTCTGATCTTGCTAACGATCTAGATTCATATCAGGATCATTAAGTAGAAAGTCTAATGAAAAGAATAAAGTAAAGACAAAAAAAAGACTTTTTTTTCATTGAAAAATGGATTATCAATCGATTTGGCAATAGCGAAACAAAAGGATTACTAGTAATACGTGCTGCTCTCACTAAAGTGTATATCCGAGTGGATATCAATATATCACTCGCGCCTCTGTTAAAAGATAAAACACGACGATATTAATCTAAATAGAAATGGTTTGAATGAAATCATAAGAATATGTATGCTGTACATTTTATTTCCCCGGGATTGTAGTTCAATTGGTCAGAGCACCGCCCTGTCAAGGCGGAAGCTGCGGGTTCGAGCCCCGTCAGTCCCGACGGATCCAAATCCAATAAAAAAAAATACATCAATATATCTCTCCATTTGCTGTTAAACTGGGTACAAATGGTAGAATTTCATTCCCAACGGTATCCTTCTTTTTTTTTTTCTTTTTCGTTGCGCATTTCTCATCAACCGGCACCGGGAACACATCCACAAATGGAATTTTTTTCTTGTACGATACAAAATGAATTTCAAATAGTTACTTTGATAAAATACTTTTCCTTTTCAGATTCAAAATATCTTCTTTTCTTGTTTCACTTTTGTGTAACTTAAATTACTAGTTTGAATTTAAAACAATCTATCTCATTCAAATTTTACGCCGAACTTTTTATAGATGCGTTCTATTACTAATCCAAAGAAAGAGGGAATGAATAATCTTTTTTTTTAAGGGTATTGTCGAAGAAAGAACAAAATCGAAAATAGTAAATTTCGTGGAATATTCGATTTTTTTATACCGGGACTCGTCTTTATCACACTTCTTTTTTCTTTGTTTTACAAGAAAATTAGATCCTTAAAAAAAAGGAGTTTCGAACTTAACTCTTTTTGATTTTTTTTCTATTCTTCCGTTGGGTTTATTTGTAAACCATTTGTAAATAATGGACGTGGAAAACGGTTAGATGGTTGTACAAGGAAGGCGGTAGGTTATAGAAAAGACAGAATGGCAAAAAGACAGAATGGCAAAGAATGATAAATCAAAAGAAAGTATTTAAAGTATAAACTCAAGGCAATTCTTTTGATTGAATCAGGAATCAAAGTTTGTATTCGGTGTGTGGATAAAAGATCTGCCTATGTTATACTATTCAATTCTCGACGATGAATCGACTTGATAGCTTAGATATTGTTATTCATGATATTCATCTGATTCGATATCATCGAAATGGAATTCATCCCATTGAATTTCCAAGCGAAAGGAAAGGTTTATCATCTCTATGGGATTAAATCCCGAGTTATTGCGAAGTAAAAAACAAAAAAAAAACGAAACGATGAGATTATGGAAGTAAATATTCTCGCATTTATTGCTACTGCACTGTTCATTCTAGTTCCTACTGCTTTTTTGCTTATAATATACGTAAAAACAGTCAGTCAAAGTGATTAATTTGAATGAAACTTGACTTCTTAGTTCTTATCAATGATTTAAGAAAAAAGATTCCAATTTAACGTCTTAAATGAAATGAACGGACGAGAATCAGCAGTAGCCTAGGAGATTCGCTAGTATGGTCGAAAGATTCATATATGAATCTTTCGACCATACTATCCATTTTTATTATTGTAATGTAGAAAGATACAAACTGAATATAGATCAATCTACAATGTGTATATGTATCTTCATACATGTTAATATCAATTAAATATATGTAATGTACATAGTATCTCAATTCGATTTCTTTGCTTCATCTATTTTATTTTTGTTGATTCCAATCAATCTGAAATAATCGAAAGGCAACTCTTACAATTTTCGAATTTCTAGATTTCTTATTATTTTCAATATGAATCCCGGTATCCATTAAAAAAAGAATCCAATCAATGAAGGAAAAACAATATTGGGTATATATTACTAAAAGAAAATCAAGTTAATAAAAGAAAATAAAGTAATCTTTTTTTTTTTTTTAGCATTCCGAAGAAGTTACCATAGAACTCCTTGGATCAGCTGTCAACCACTCAATCAATTATTTCTTCGGATTTCGAAAAGGGGTACCCCACCGATTTTGAACCCTTGAGCCATGATATGAAAGGAGTCAATAAAGCATACCAGAAATCAAAATTTATAAAATAATAAAACAATAAAACAAGCGGTAAGCGCGAAATATGTGACTCGACCAAGGCAAAATCTTATTAAATATCGGAACTTCTTTCTTTTCTCGTTGAACAGTAAAAAGGAGAATAAAAACAACAAATAAAAAGTAAAAAGGGGTCCGGTGTTCCTCGTTCTTCCTCATTGTCCCTCTATAACTCTGGTAAGAGCCGGTTCATCGAAATAGAAAATTTAGGAAGACTTTGGTTGTAATAAATTCCCATCATCCATATCCCTTTTTCTTTTCTTTCAAAATACGAATCTGGGAATTATTGAAATATTTGTTTGATTTTGGTTGTCAAAGAGTATTAGTCATATATATTATGAATCGAATACAATTACTCCACTGGAATCCAAGCCTATAGAATATAGAATTTCGAAATGAAGATATTTTTATTAATTCAATTTCGAATTGCGAAATTGAATTAAAAATGAAATTAATGAATTAAATATTAAGTTAATTATTAATTAAATAGAAAATATATTAAAGAATTAAAAAAAAAGGCTTTGCAGAACGATCTAGAAAAAATCTATAAAAAAAAGTGATAAAATTTTATTCCCCAACTCAATGAGTAGTATCTCTAGAGTCCACTTCTTCCCCATACTACGAGTGAAAGGGAAAATGTAAAGACTACCATTAAAGCAGCCCAAGCGAGACTTACTATATCCATGTGAATTATGTCTCCTATCTCTATGAATCTGAAGGAATTATTCAATTATTGTTTACTAATAATAGTGGAATCACTGGTGCAGAGTCAAAAAGTGATTCTGACCCAAGACCCTTGATGAAAGACTCCCATAAATCCACGTAGAACAAGTTCTTATATGATTTCGAGTAGAATCGGGAAACATTAAACAAAATACGCAGTCACACTTTTCTTTGGAAGTATCAAAGGGAATGTTATTAATATGTAGGAATAAGAAGACACATTCTCTTTTTTGTGGCCCTTCATTATCATTAAGTAAAAGCCAATTATGCATCCAATCTAATATTGATTGAATGTCCGTGCACTTAGAGACTCTCATAAGTCTGTATACTCTGTATACAAAGTATCTTCTGCTCCTTCCATAACTATTAATTAGATTTTCCGTCTGGCTATCCAATCTAATTCAAGACCCGATAAGTAGACACTACATTAGTAGTGGAAAGAAATCGGTAACTCTTGATTTGATAATTTGATATGATAGCCCTTCCACTACTAGAATCTTCCCTTGAATCCTATTTACAGCACTTTAAAGAACAGAACCCCCGGCTATTTAGAATAATAAAATAGCAAGAGTCTTTTTCCTACGCGTCTTTTGCTGGGAAAAATTCGGCGAGTTATACCAGTAAAGCAGAATAAGGGATTTCGAGTCTTGTCTTTTGTTGATCAGGCGACACCCAGATTTGAACTGGGGAAAAAGGATTTGCAGTCCCCCACCTTACCGCTCGGCCATGCCGCCAAAACTATACAAAATAGATGAAAATATTCCCCGTGTGCTTGTTTTGTTTGGGGGGTTTACTAAATGTCTTTTTTTTTATTGTACTTCCGTCGGAAATCTCGTGTTCCTTAATTCCTTGCCTAAAAGAAGTCCGTCCTTTTTTTTGAAGTGGATCCATCCCTTCAATTGTTTTTAGAATATATCAAAACACACAATATCTAAATCCCTCTCTTGTCTATTGAAAAAGCAAATACGGATTTTCAGTCACAAAAGCCAAAATTCAGGACAAATTGCAACCATTAACTATTGACTGGAAAACTCTTGGATTTCAATCTCAAATTGTGTTTCCCTAATGATAAATGATGTAAGAAAATCCAAATTGATACATAACTAATCAGTATTGATTTTTTTCAATAAAAAAATATTTCTCAATTTCAATTATAACAGCAATTATGAGTCT